ACTCGAAACAAAAACTAAATTATGTAATGACGATACTAAAACGGAATATTTTCCTAAAATCTATGATCCTTTCTTAAATGGTCCATATCGCAGGAAAATTAAAAAAGGGTTTTCACCTTATAAAACTTCGATAGAAAATTTAAGAGAGACAGTTCGTATAAATCGGATTCACGATATCCTTTTTCTAGATCCTGATTGCCAAGAATTTGAACAAAAAATAGATGCATTTGATAAAAAAGAAGTATTAATAGAAATCGGGAATTTGTTAGCTTTAACTGGGCATTTTAATAGAGAATCAAAATCGAATTTAAATTCGAAAAATATTTCTTTATTTTCAGACCAAGAACAAGGAAAAATGTATTTCGAAAAAAAAAGAAAATTTTTTGAATTTTTATTCAATGTGATTCGAACCGATCCTAATGGTCAAAAAATTCAAAACGAATCTATTGGAATAAAAGAAATCAATAAAAAAGTTCCCCGATGGTCATACAAATTAATCACCGATTTAGAACAACAATCAGGAGAATATCAAGAAAACGTGCCAGTCGATCACCAAATTCGCTCAAGAAAAGCTAAACGTGTAGTAATTTTTACTGATAACAAGGAGAACACAGATCCTAATACTAATAATAATAAGAATACTAATCCTCTTGATCCAAGAAACGAAGTGGCTTTGATACGCTATTCGCAACAATCGGATTTTCGTCGAGGAATAATTAAAGGTTCTATGCGTGCTCAAAGGCGTAAAATTGTTATTTGGGAACTCTTTCAAGCAAATGTGCATTCTCCACTTTTTTTGGACAGAATAAAAAAATCCCCTCGTTTCTCGTTTGATATATCCGAACTAATTAAATTAATTTTTACCAATTTTAATTTTATAGGGAAGGGGGTCGAATTCGAAATTGTGGAGTATACAGAGGGAGAAACAAAAAAAGAAGAGAAAAAAGAAAAGGACAAAAAAGAGCAGAACAAAAGAAAGGAACAAACACGGATAGAGATAGCAGAAGCATGGGATACCATTCCATTGGCGCAAGTAATAAGGGGTTCCATGTTAATAACTCAATCCATTCTGAGAAAATATATTCTATTGCCTTCATTGATAATAGCCAAAAATATTGGACGTATGCTATTATTGCAATTTCCTGAATGGTTTGAGGATCTACAAGAATGGAATAAAGAAATGCATGTTAAATGTACCTATAATGGTGTTCAATTATCGGAAACAGAATTTCCGAAAAATTGGTTGACAGACGGTATTCAGATAAAAATCCTATTTCCTTTCTGTCTGAAACCTTGGCACAGATCTAAACTACCATCCCCTCACAGAGATCTAATGAAAAAGAAAAAACAAAAAGATGATTTTTGTTTTTTAACAGTTTGGGGAATGGAAACTGAACTTCCTTTTGGTTCTCCCAGAAAAAAATCTTCCTTTTTTGAACCCATTTTTAAGGAACTGGAAACAAAAATTGGAAAATTTAAAAGAGCGTATTTATTAGCTCTAAGGGTTTTAAAAGGAAAAACAAAATTAGTTTCAAAAGAAACAAAAAAATGGGTTATCGAAAGTTTTTTATTTATAAAAAGAATAATAAAAGGACTTTCCAAATTAAACCCAATTATATTATTTAACTTAAGAGAGGTATATGAATCGAATGAAACTAAAAACGAAAAAGATTCTAGAATCAGCAATCAGATAATTCATGAATCGTTTAGTCAAATTCAATCTCCAAATTGGACAAATTCTTCACTGACAGAAAAAAAAAAGAAGGATCTGACTGATAGAAAAAGCACAATCAGAAATCAAATAGAAAGAATTACAAAAGAGAAAAAAAGCATAACCCCAGGAATAGATATTAGTCCTAACAAAAGAAGTTATAATGCTAAAAAATTAGAATCGCCAACAAATATTTGGCAAATATTAAAAAGAAGAAATGTCCGATTAATCTATAGATTAGATTGCTTTATAAAAATTGTTGTTGAAAGAATATACATAGATATATTTTTATCTATCATTAATATTCCCAGACTCAATACACAACTTTTTCTTGAATCAATAAAAAAAATTATGGATAAATCCATTAATGAAGCAAATCAAGAAAGAATTCATAAAAAAAACCAAAACTTTATTTCAATTATTTTGACTATAAAAAGGTCAATTGGTACTATTAGGAATAAGACAAATTCACATAGTTTTTGTGACTTATCCTGCTTGTCCCAAGCATATGTATTTTACAAATTATCACAAACCCCAGTTATTAACTTGTATAAATTAAGATCTGTTTTTCAATATCACGGAATGTCTTTTTTTCTTAAAAAGGATTATTTTGAAACACAAGGAATAATTAATTATGAATTAAGTCATAAGAAACTTTCGAGTTATGGAATGAATCAATGGAAAAACTGGTTAAAGGGACGTTATCAATACGATTTATCCCAGATTAGATGGTCTAGATTAATACCACAAAAGTGGAGAAATAGAGTTAATCTACGTCGTAGGGGCAAAAATAAAAATTTAAAACGGTATTCATATGAAAAAGACCGATTAATTCATTACAAAAAACAAAATGACTCTGAAGTCAATTCCTTATTGAATCAAAAAGATAATTTTAAAAACTATTCTAGATATGATCTTTTATCATATAAATCTATTAATTCTGAAAATGAAAACAAGAGGGACTCGTCGATTTATGGATCACTCTTTCAAGTACAAGTCAATAAAAACCAAGATTTTTGTTATAATTCCAACACACATAAACACAATCTTTTTGATATGTGGAGGAGTATTCCTATTAATAATTATCTAGGAAAGGACGATATTAGATATATGGAAAAAAATACCAATAGAAAATTTTTTGATTGGAAAATTTGTAATTTGGATCTTAGACAAAAAGTCGATATTGAGGCCCGGATGAAGATCGATAACAAGAGTAATCAAAATACTAAAATGGATACTAACAATTATCAAATAATTGATAAAATTGATAAAAAAGGTCTTTTTTATCTTACACTTCCGCAAAATACTCAAATCAATTCCCCCAATCCCAAAAAAGCTTTTTTTGATTGGATGGGAATGAATGAAGAAATGCTAAATCGTCCCATCTCGACTCTGGAACTTTGGTTCTTCCCAGAATTTTTGCTACTTTATAATCTATATAAAATGAAACCATGGATTATACCAAGCAAACTACTGCTTTTCAATTTGAATCTAAATGAAAATGTTGTTAGTGAAAATAAAAACATGAATGGAAAGAAAAAAGGGAAACGTGTTATACCATCGAATAAAAAAATAAAGAATCCAAATCGAAATAAAAAAAATAAAAAAGAAAAAGAACCCGCCGCAGGCCAAAGAGATCTTAGATCCGATGCACAAAAACAAGGGAATCTTAGATCCGTTCCTTCAACAAACCAACAAAAAGGTCAAAAAGATATTGAAGAGCAGTATACAGGATCAAAGAGAAAAGGGAGTAAAAAGAAAAAACAATACAAAAGCAACACAGAAGCAGAACTAGATTTCTTCCTGAAACGTTATTTACTTTTTCAATTGAGATGGGGTGATGCTTTGAATCAAAGAATGATCAATAATATCAAAATATATTGTCTCCTGCTTAGACTGATAAATCCAAGAAAAATTACTATATCCTCGATTCAAAGAAGAGAAATGAGTTTGGATATAATGCTGATTCAGAAGAATTTAAGTCTTGCAGAATTGATCAAAGGGGGGGTATTGGTTATCGAACCCACCCGTCTGTCTGTAAAAAACGACGGACAATTTATTATGTATCAAACCTTAGGTATTTCATTGGTTCATAAGAGTAAGCACCAAACTAATCAAGGATACCGAGAACAAACATATATTGATAAGAATTTTTTTGATTTGTTTGTTCCTGAAAATATTTTATCGCATAGACATCGTAAAGAGTTGAGAATTCTAATTTCTTTCAATTCAAAGAATAGGAATAGAAATCCAATAGTTTTCGCTGAGAACAACTGTAGTGAATTTTTGGACAAAAGGAACCATCTTGATAAAGATAAGAATGAATTAATTAAATTAAAGTTTTTTCTTTGGCCTAATTATCGATTAGAAGATTTAGCTTGTATGAATCGCTATTGGTTTGATACGAATAACGGCAGTCGTTTCAGTATGTTAAGGATACATACGTATCCACGGTTGAAAAGTCGTTAATAGTTCAGTTTTCCTATATGCTATACCTATAGGGTATATGAAAGCAAAGAGATTCACACACGCCCTGCCCTCCATCCCATTTTAACTATACACTACTAAAACCACTAAGGTATCAATTAGACCTAGAAATCCATTAACAGAATCTTCTTCATTTTAGGTCTAAATTATGCCCTTTTGTGAATGCAAAAATATACCCCTTTTTGTATTCCTATCTGAATGAAAGTTAATTTAAAACTGGATTGACTAATGTGAGTTGATAAAATGAAAATTAGGATTCCATAAAAAAATTAAGATTCAGATTATTATATATACTATACCACATTCAAATTACTAACATTATTATTACTCATCGGTAAAATCCATATCTGTAAAAGTGAAAGAGGTCAAATCCTTTATGGTAAAAAATGCATTCATTTCGGTTATTTCTGAAGAAGAAAACAGAGGGTCTGTTGAATTTCAAGTATTCAGTTTTACCAATAAGATACGGAGACTTACTTCACATTTGGAATTGCACAAAAAGGACTATTTATCTCAGAGAGGTTTGCGAAAAATTTTGGGAAAACGTCAACGACTGTTGTCTTATTTGGCAAAAAAAAATAGAGTACGTTATAAAGAATTAATTGGTCAGTTGAGTATTCGAGAGACAAAAACTCGTTAATTGGAAGAGTCATGTCATTTTAAGTACTTATTTTCATTTTTTTTTTATTCGTTTAAATTTGGATGAACTTCTTTTCACTTTCAGCAATTCATGGAAGAGTGAATCGGTAAAAAACTTATGAATATACCAGCTACAAGAAAAGACCTCATGATAGTCAATATGGGTCCTCACCACCCATCAATGCACGGTGTTCTTCGACTCATCGTTACTCTAGATGGTGAAGATGTTATTGACTGTGAACCAATATTGGGTTATTTACACAGAGGGATGGAGAAAATTGCGGAAAATCGAACAATTATACAATATTTGCCCTATGTAACACGTTGGGATTATTTAGCTACTATGTTCACAGAAGCAATAACTGTAAATGGGCCCGAACAATTAGGAAATATTCAAGTACCTAAAAGAGCTAGTTATATCAGAGTCATTATGTTGGAGTTGAGTCGTATAGCTTCCCATTTGTTATGGCTTGGCCCCTTTATGGCAGATATTGGCGCACAGACCCCCTTCTTCTATATTTTTCGAGAAAGAGAATTAATATATGACCTATTCGAAGCTGCTACCGGTATGCGAATGATGCATAATTATTTTCGTATCGGAGGAGTAGCTGCTGATCTACCTCATGGCTGGATCGATAAATGTTTGGATTTTTGTGATTACTTTTTAACAGGGGTTGCTGAATATAAAAAGCTTATTACGCGGAATCCCATTTTTTTAGAACGAGTTGAGGGCGTAGGCATTATTGGCGGAGAAGAAGGACTAAATTGGGGTTTATCAGGACCAATGCTACGAGCTTCCGGAATCCAATGGGATCTTCGTAAAGTTGATCATTATGAGTGTTACGACGAATTTGATTGGGAGGTTCAATGGCAAAAAGAGGGGGATTCGTTAGCTCGTTATTTAGTACGAATCGGTGAAATGACAGAATCCGTAAAAATTATACAACAGGCTCTGGAAGGAATTCCAGGGGGACCCTCTGAGAATTTAGAAATACGGCGCTTTGGTAGAGGAAAAGGTCCCGAATGGAATGATTTTGAATATCGATTTATTAGTAAAAAACCTTCTCCAACCTTTGAACTGTCGAAACAAGAACTTTATGTGAGAGTCGAAGCCCCAAAAGGAGAATTGGGAATTTTTCTGATAGGAGATCAGAGTGTTTTTCCTTGGAGATGGAAAATTCGCCCACCAGGTTTTATCAATTTGCAAATTCTTCCTCAGTTAGTTAAAAGAATGAAATTGGCTGATATTATGACAATACTAGGTAGCATAGATATCATTATGGGAGAAGTTGATCGTTAAAATGATAATTGATACAACCGAAATACAAGCTATCAATTCTTTTTCTAGATTGGAATCCTTAAAAGAGGTCTATGGGATCATATGGATGCTTGTCCCTATTTTGACTCTTGTATTAGGAATCACAATAGGTGTACTCGTAATTGTTTGGTTAGAAAGAGAAATATCCGCAGGGATACAACAACGTATTGGACCTGAATACGCCGGCCCCTTAGGAATTCTTCAAGCTCTAGCAGATGGTACAAAACTACTTTTCAAAGAGAACCTTCTTCCATCTAGAGGAGATCCCCGTTTATTCAGTACCGGACCATCCGTCGCAGTCATATCAATTTTACTAAGTTATTCGGTAATTCCTTTTGGCTACCATCTTGTTCTAGCCGATCTTAGTATTGGTGTTTTTTTATGGATCGCTATTTCAAGCATTGCTCCCGTCGGACTTCTTATGTCGGGATATGGCTCAAATAATAAATATTCCTTTTTAGGTGGTCTACGGGCAGCTGCTCAATCAATTAGTTATGAAATACCATTAACTTTATGTGTATTATCAATATCTCTACGTGTGATTCGATGAAATCAAAAATTTATCCTATATCTTTTCTTTCTAAGAAGAAAGTAAAATGGGTTGAATATCTATTTCGTTTTTTTATTCATCATTCGGGGTGATGAACTAAAGCAGATAGTTATATGGGTGAAAAAAAACGGCTTAAAAATTTGCAGTAAAAAGATTGAGTCTCATTTCCTATGTACAAGAATTAAGTATAAAGTAAACATAAGCAGTAGAGACTGTTTACCCCAAGATTGGTTGCTTAGTCATCATGACTTGAAGCGGGTTTAAAAGATCGACTATATGGAGTTTTTACTATCTATTCCCATAGGTGTATTAACATAACGGGAGGTTGAACAAAATTGAGTGGATGGTTAGGAAGACTAAAATACACAAAGGATTAGTAATGGAGATTCTGTAAGTTATCCAAGAGGGTATTTCTGTACATAAAAGGAATTCGAATTGGGACTTTAAGTTGGTAGAAATGATCAAGAAGTACTACCCACGATTCCGATCCAGAGTATGTTCCTATCCACCGATTAAGTAAATAACTATCCAGAACGAAGTAACCTTTTATTTTGGGTAAAATCCCTTTTTATGAGAAAGGAGAATAGGAACGAAATAAAATAGAATAATTGCAAAAAAAAGAGATCCTTGTTTTTATTCTTTTTTCCTATATAGATTTTCATATATAGATTTTCTTTTCGATGGTACGTCTAATTCTTTTTCGTAATTGAAAATGGATAGGTTGAAATATCTATGTGATGTTGTTACAAAAAGTCTTTTATTCAAGGATTAAGTTATTGATCAACAAAAAAAAAT